TGTGTAAACTATAAAAACGAGTTAAAGTGGATTGACCCACACTAGCACTTCCACGTAATAACTCTACTAAAGGTGATCCTATTACAGGAATAGCTTCAGGTACGCCTGTCACGATTTTTACTGCCCAATAACCAATTTGGTCCCGAGGTAAGGAATAACCAGTTACACCAAAAGATGCAGTCAATACAGCCAAAACCACACCCGTAACCCAAGTTAATTCGCGAGGTTTTTTAAATCCACCTGTGAGATACACACGAAATACGTGCAGGATCATCATGAGAACCATCATACTTGCTGACCATCGATGAACTGATCGGATTAACCAACCAAAGTTGGCCTCAGTCATGATGTATTGAACAGAGGAAAAAGCCTCTGTAACGGTTGGACGATAGTAAAAAGTCATAGCAAAACCCGTAGCTACTTGTACTAGAAAACAAGTAAGTGTGATCCCCCCTAAACAATAAAATATGTTGACATGAGGAGGAACATATTTACTAGTTATATCATCTGCAATCGCCTGAATCTCAAGACGTTCCTCAAACCAATCATATACTTTATTGAGATAGGTAACCCAATGGAACTCCCCCTCTGAGAACCGTATATGAGAATTTCATCTCGTACGGCTCAAGCGGAAACACACAAATACTGATTTCAACGGATATATAATAGAAAGTGAAAAACTTCATTAACCACTTGATTCGATTTGCCTCGAAGATACGAAGTAACAAAAATCCGGAATCTCTTCTTTGTGATGATAATGCCAAAAAATATCAAGTTGGCTCATCTGTCTTTCTTTATGTTGATCGTTACAGGCCTCTTGAATCTTCTCTTCCCTATTTTTTATTTGTTATTTGATTTATTGTTTTTTTTTGTGCGTACTGCGGATTTACTCTTGTTTTACTATTGATAGGAATTCTCTTGTTGAGACCCTATGAATCAATTGAAACCTCAGATTCATACTAGAACCACGATGATTTAGCCTCAAGCTAAACTCAAAGGTTCTCTGAGTAAGAACCTTTGATGATCACTTATTGAATGAATGGATGTAATGACTCAACAAAATCTAGAGAAAGAGTTATCCTTCGGTCAAAATAAATCTGAAGGAATAAAATTCGTTTGATTTAGGAAATACCTATTTGAATTTTTTTTGAGTCCGGTTGCGAGGTCTGAATAAATAGTAGGTATGAATCATAGTTCAAATATTTCTTTTCTTGATCTATTCTATATATTCCGTGCTCCAGATACTAGAATAAATATCCGACGAGGTAGAATCATCTTGATAGAGATAACAGGTCCATTCTATGTATTATCAATAGGATCAATTATAACAAGTCACACACTCATATTCCGGAAATACCGAAACAAATAAATTCCACGGTCGAACTACCAGAATAGAATGGTCTAGAAATCCAAGTCTAAAGTAATTTTTTCTTTGATTGAAAGACTAGGACTTCATAGTTCTTATAAACCTAACTTATTGAAATTCCATCCAGTAAAACGGAAGAATTATAAATTTCCAAAATAATAGATAGGAATATCGCAAATAGAGCCATTGCGACCCCCATAAGTGGTGTAGTCCCCCATCCCGGAGCTACTTTACCATATTCCGAATTCAATGGTTTCAATAAATCCCCTACAGTAGTTCGTCTTGGCCCAGATCTAGAACTATCCTCAACGGTTTGTGTAGCCATAAATCCTATTTAATGATTGGTTGAGATCTGTTGACTTTGTATACTATTCCGTTGTAGTTGTAAATAAACGATCTTATCGTAGATCCATTGTGATCTTGAAATTATCTAAAAATGGAAACAGCAACCCTAGTCGCCATCTCCATATCTGGTTTACTTGTAAGCTTTACTGGGTACGCCTTATATACCGCTTTTGGGCAACCCTCTCAACAACTAAGAGATCCATTCGAAGAACACGGGGACTAGTTGAAGTAATGAGCCTCCCAATATGGGAGGCTCATTACTTCAATTAAATTATTTCAAAAGGTTATTTCATTTTTTTAGTCGGAACCTTAGGTGGTTCTCGAAAAAAGATAGCGAAAAAAATTATCCCTAAAGTTGAGACTAAAAGGAATGTATAAACCAATGCTTCCATGGATTCGATCGTGGTTTACAATTATAGCTTCCACACCTATTCATTTGGGATCATTTACCATATCATATAAAGAAAGAAAAAAAGTCAAAGAAAAGATGGTGATTCAAGTCAAGATTTCTCTGATACCCAATGTAAAATAAAAAAAAATAGAGGCGAAAGATACCACAACAATGTCGTATCAGACTACTTGTCTCCTTGTAGTTGGATCTCCAAGTTTTTGGAATGCTCCAAATTCCACTTGAGCATCCAAATCTGGATCAATACCAGCAAAAACATCTCTGAACAAGGTTCTAGCGCCATGCCAAATGTGTCCGAAAAAGAAGAGCAAAGCAAACGTAGCATGCCCAAAAGTGAACCAACCCCTTGGACTGCTACGAAAAACACCATCGGATTTCAAAGTAGCCCGATCTAATTCAAAAATTTCACCTAATTGGGCGCGTCTAGCATATTTTTTCACAGTAGCAGGATCAGAATAACTTACTCCATTAAGTTCACCACCATAGAACTCAACAGTAACACCTACTTGTTCAACACTATACTTTGATTCTGCCCTTCTAAAAGGAACATCAGCTCTCACAATTCCGTCTTCATCTACCAAAACTACCGGAAATGTTTCAAAAAAAGTAGGCATACGACGTACAAAAAGCTCGCGCCCTTCTTTATCTCTAAAGACGGGGTGTCCTAACCATCCAACAGCAATTCCATCCCCATTGTCCATTGAGCCTGCTCTGAATAATCCCCCCTTTGCCGGATTATTACCAATATAATCATAAAAAGCTAATTTTTCGGGAATTTTAGACCAAGCTTCCGATAAACTAAGATTTTCGGCTAGCCCGGCACTAACTCTTCGATATATTTCTTGCTGAAAGTATCCCTGATCCCACTGATAACGAGTAGGACCAAATAATTCGATTGGGGTAGTTGCTGAACCATACCACATAGTTCCAGCAACAACAAAAGCTGCAAAAAAAACAGCAGCGATACTACTGGAAAGTACAGTTTCAATATTGCCCATACGTAATCCTTTGTATAGACGTTGAGGCGGACGAACACTAAGATGGAATAGGCCTGCTAATATGCCCAATGTACCCGCTGCAATATGATGAGAGGCTATTCCTCCCGGAACAAAAGGATCAAAACCTTCCGCGCCCCACGCTGGATTTACAGATTGTACTTTTCCAGTTAGTCCATAAGGATCGGACACCCATATTCCAGGACCATACAAACCTGTTACATGAAATGCGCCAAAGCCAAAGCAAGCTACCCCTGAGAGAAATAAATGAATTCCAAAGATCTTGGGCAAATCCAAAGAGGGTTTTCCCGTACGTTCATCACAGAATATTTCTAGGTCCCAATATACCCAATGCCAGATAGCTGCCAAGAAGCACAAACCGGAAAACACTATGTGTGCCCCTGCCACACCTTCATAACTCCAAATACCCGGATTTGTTATAGTTCCTCCTGAAATACTCCAACCGCCCCACGAATTGGTTATTCCTAAACGAGTCATGAAGGGTATAACGAACATACCTTGTCTCCACATCGGATCAAGAACGGGATCAGAGGGATCAAAAACCGCTAATTCATATAAAGCCATCGAACCAGCCCAACCAGAAACTAGAGCTGTATGCATTATATGAACAGAAAGCAATCGACCGGGATCATTCAATACGACAGTATGAACACGATACCAAGGTAAACCCATGGAAATACCTCTTTATCAAAGAAAAATAGACACTATGCCACTTTATTTTATCACATTGGAAAAGACTATATATACTAACCATGTACCTAACCTTTTCAGTAGATTCCGTATCAGAAAGGATTAATATTTATTCCATTCCATTGAAAATAACGTGAAAATAACGGAACAATTTTGTTCGTAAGAACAAAGAGAAGCAGATCTATTCTATACCCGATAAGTACCAATACGCAATGGGAGGATTGGTCCCATTTTTGGGGAACGAATGGATAGATACTTGTTTATCATTCGAACGATCGATTTCTTCGTTCAAATTTTTTCTTTATTCATTCTGTCTTACTCTATAAACTTTCCAATCTATGTATCAAATCAAATAGAATAAAGAGAAAAAAGGGATGAAGACAATAAACCATTGATTGTTACGTTTCCATATTAAAGTGAAGTATAGTACTAAATTTTTTTCTTTAATTTAATGCCCATTGGTGTTCCAAAAGTACCTTTTCGGAGTCCTGGAGAGGAAGATGCGGTTTGGGTTGACGTATAGTGCGACTTGTCAGACATATTGGGTCATATGGGATTTACCCGTTCTCTCCCCTGATCGAGATATCCTCTGTTTCGCCCAAGAGATATTGTATTGAGTGAGGCATCAATCAATCATTCGGAGCGTGAAGTGCAATTAGATCAATTTATTTTATATTGGGGATCAATATTATCAATTTAGAAGAATTTATGGTTTACTTGGACTGATAAAATAAAGTATCCAGGCTCCGTTCAGAAAATACCAAATCGATAACAAATTGTTAATATAATATATGTATGATTACCACTTGTATCATAAATGATTCTTATACCTACTATTACTTTATACCTACTATTACTTTATACCTACTATTACTATAGTAGTGATAGTAGTGATCCCAAATTGCCGACCAACGGAATAGTATGATGAATATATCAAATAGTTTTGGGAAAGCAAGACACGAAATTAACAAAAAAAAAGAAGTCATAACAAAAAAATGGTACTGAGACCATTTGTCCTATATGTGCAAATAGAATTCGGACAGATCTTTTCCCGGGGTAGACCATGAACCTAAAAGAATTGAAAGGGCCCATTCAGGAACAAGACAAAATCATCGTGATTTTAATATCGATGAAACAATACATCAATGATAGGTTAGTTTAATAAGTTCAGTAA